CCTAGGTGCTGAAAGAATTGAACTTTCGACTTTCGTGGTGTAAACACAACACTCTACCAACTGAGTTAAACACCTTCTATGCACATAGTGGGACTTGAACCCACTTTAAATGATTGGAAATCACTTATTTTCCCTGTTAAATTATATATGCATTAATCCGAGGACATTTTCCAATACCCTCGCTGTGTTACGACTTCTTCAACCTCGTATATTATCCGTAATACCAACCCCCCCAATATAATATGCACTTAACTTTGCTACACAACGCTTACTTTTTATATTACTGGGTTGACACTTTGGGAGTCTTTTACTCGGTAAAAGTGACGGGCGATTTGTACGAACACTAGAGCCGTATTCACCGGAACGCTCTACTTCCCGATTACTATTAAATCCAACTTCCTGCCCCAATTTCATAAGACAATCCGAACTTTTACTTTAAAGCTTTTTAACCAAATTAAATTTTGCTTTTTGTGTAAAAAACTGTAGCGCATATGTAGCCCAAAACATTTGGATCATAAGGACCTGACGTCATCCCCAATGCCGTAAAATCCAAAAACTATTTATTACAATTACAGTTAAGGGTTAAGTTCGTTCTATTTCTTTCACAACACGAACTGACGACGGCCATGCAATACCTGTAATTAATATTCCTTTAAACACAAAAAAATCCCTAATTTTAAATATTCAAGTTTTGGTAAGGTTAATCGCGTATTATCGAATTAAACTACACGCTCCTCTAATTGGTTTAGTGAACCGCCAAATTTTTTGAATTTTAATCTTGCGACCGTACTCTTCAGGCGGAATTTTCTTGAGTTATCCTCGACGGCGGTTATCCCGCCGTCTAATATTCATAGTTTACAGTGGAGACTACCAGGGTATCTAATCCTGTTTGCTACCCCCACTTTCGTGTACCAACGTCAGTTATAACTAGTAATTCGCCTTTGCCTCTGGTGTTCCATTTTATATAAAAGCATTCTACCGCTACATAAAAGTTCCAATTACCTCGTTAAAACCCATACCTTAACAAAATTCGCCTATACACTCTTTACGCCTTTTTCCTAATAAAAACTTAGACCTTACGGATAACCGCGTCTGCTGGCACGTATATTAGACGGTCTATTTATGCGACATCTCTGGGTCATACTTTCATACATTGCACAATATTCTCTACTGCTGCCTCTATTTGAGTCTTCCCCTTGTTTCAGTGGAAGTGTGGCCTCTCGGCTACGCATCCTTGGTAAGGTGGACTTTTAATACCCCCTTCAACCTAATACGATTCTGGCCTAATAACTGGCTATGTATATATAAACACCACTATTTTCTAACAGACCAATTAATTAGTTCCAAAACATTACTCACCTGTGCGGGACATATTATCAAAAAAAAATCTTTTGAGTTTCGTTTCCCTAGCATGTATTATAAGTGTCGCACGCTTTATATTTTCCCCAAAATCAAAGGAATTGCCCAAGATCGGACTTGAACCGATAACCCAAACATTTTCAGTGTTTTGCTCTACCAATTGAGCTACCTATGCTACTTCCCACTTAAATAGAATCATCCTTTTATCCGTCTTTAAATAAGATCAAAATAAATAATAACACATAATAACCTTTCTGGTGAAAAGAGGAGTTGAACCTCTATCTTATTACGTATGAGATAATTGTTTTACCTTTAAACTATATCACCTAAGGGGGGTTCCCTATTCTCATTCCAAACCACCTTTGACTCATTCATAAATTAGCCCTATAGTTAAAATTATTAAAAAAAAAATCATAGTTCAAAATCCAAATAAACCTATTTGATTATAAACCACACACCAAGGGAAAAGAAAAGAAATTTCCAAATCAAATATCATAAAAAGGATGCCCACTAAAAAAAATCTTACAGAAAAAGGTATTCTTGAAGACTCAAAGGGGTCAAACCCACACTCATATACTGATACTTTCTCACCGTCTGGTTGTTTTACCCCCACTATATAAGAAGCACCAGATATAACAGTAGAAAGAATTAGACTAAATAATAATAACAGAAATATGCTGATAAATTCTGTACTCATTTTAATATTCTGGTTGGTCCATAAATATGACCACTCTTCAAATTATACTTCTTGCCATAATTGACGACTAGTTTGAACAAAAATATCTTGCCTTTTTCTATCCTGAATTTCTGTACCAGTGTCATGAGTTAATACAATAGCCCCTATCATAGCAACCAATAAAATAAAACTGGCCACAATAAATAAATAATAATAATCAGTATATAATACTCTGCCTAATACTTCAATATTAGTATTTTTTACGACCCAATATAAAACCATTTGGCTCCCATCAGTAGTACCATTTCAAAAAATAAATATTTCAAATAAAAAAACCACCCCTATTATAAACCCAGCCGGTAAATAATTAGACATATCATCCCCAATGGTTTCCTCCGTTAAATTTAACATCATTATCACAAATAAAAATAAAATAGCTATAGCCCCCACATACACTATTAAAAATATAAAAGCAATAAACTCTACTTCTAATAAAATAAAAAGAGCGGAGGCACTAACAAAGGCCATAATAAGTCAAAGCACTGAATAAACAGGACTAAGGGCAGATATTACCATTATTCCAGATATGATAACCCCTAATGTAAATAAATAAAATAAACCTTCCACTCTACTCCTGAGGAGAATTGAACTCCCGCCTTCAGGTTGAAAACCTAATGTCCTAACCACTAGACGACAAAAGCAAAATAAATTAAACTAGGGTAAAAGAAGAGACTTGAACTCTCGACCTTGGGCGCCACAAACCCTTACTCTACCAACTGAGCTACTTTTACCCTCTGGGCCTTACAGAAAACCCCATTCTTGAAATATAAGAGTACTTTTAATTTCATCTATTATTATAAATGGGAATATCCCCATTAAAAAAATTAAAATTACTAATGGGAATAATGTATAAAATTCCCGTCTATTTAAATCCCTAGAAAGATGTAAATATCTAGAAGGGGCCCCAAAACAAACCCGATTATATAAATATATTGAGTACCCCGCCGATAATACCATTCCTAATGAAGCCAATATACCCACTACATAACTATATTCGAAAGCGGCCAATAATGAAATAAATTCCCCTATAAAATTACAACTTAAAGGAATAGAAGCATTTGCCAGCACTAATAAAAGCATTAAAATACCAAATAAAGGCATTGTTATTACCATCCCCCGGTAATATTTGACCAAACGAGTATGATGCCGCTCATAAAGAAAAGTTACAGCTATAAACAAAGCAGAACTTACTAACCCATGGGCCAACATTAAAAATATAGCTGCTACCAACCCTTGAACTGTATGACTAAAAATACCTAAAGTGACTAATCCCATATGTGCTACTGAAGAATAAGCAATTATCCGTTTTAAATCAACCTGCCTACAAGTAGTTAAACTGCCATATATTATGGCGAGTAAGCTCAAAGTTTGAATTAAAGGAGCAAAATACTCTGAAGCGTCTGGTAAAAGTGGTCATGAAAATCTTATAAATCCATATCCCCCCAATTTTAATAACACCCCAGCCAATATAACCGATCCTGCCACAGGAGCCTCTACATGTGCCTGCGGCAATCAAATATGAAATGGTATTTTAGGTATTTTAATAGCCAAACTTAAAAAAAACCCTAAAAAAATAAAACATTGTAATCCCCTTTCAAACCGAAGACAACATAAAAATTGATAATCCGTAGTTCCAGCCTGACTATACAGGGTAAAAATAGCCAACAACATAAAAACAGACCCTAAAAAAGTATAAAAGAAAAAATAATAAGATGCTTGCACTTTTTCTTCCCTTGAACCCCATATTCCTATTATTAAAAACATTGGAATTAATATACCCTCAAACAATATATAAAACCCCACTAAATCTAATATTGTAAATACCCCCATTAATAAAATTTCTATTAATAATAAACATAATAAAAACTCTTTAATCAAAAATCTAATAGCATTTCAACTTATTAAAATACAAATTGGAGTTAATAACGCCGTTAATATTNAAAAAAAAATTGAAATCCCATCAACCGCAAAAACAACAGAGCCAAATACTGGCTCTACCCCCGGTATTCACTCTATTTTTCTAATAGCTTGAAATTGGCCATCCCCATCAAAAGAAGCCCATAAAAGTATTGTAGCTGCTAATGTAAATAATGACCATTCTAAAGCGGCTTTTTTCAGTCTTACACTATTATCTCTCGGTATTAATATTAAATGTATCCCACCTAATAAGGGAAATATAAAAATAAATTCTAACATATTTTCTCTCCCATCAGGGAAATGGGATTTGAACCCACAACCTCCTACACCCAAAGCAGATAATCTACCTGTTAATTTATTCCCTGTACGATGAGAATGGGACTCGAACCCATGTGGAGACCTCCTTGTCTCCGACAATTTAGCAAACTGCTGCTTTACCATACTCAGCCACCTCATCATCAAGGGATCTTATATCCCCAACTAATAAAATCTTTATAAAGCAAATAAAATTAAAAATGCCATCATTAAACAAAATAATCCCATCGCCTCCGACAAGGCAAATCCCATAATTGCATATGTAAACAATTGTTGTTTTAAAGATGGGTTTCTAGCGTATCCAATTATTAAACTTCCAAAAACAATCCCTATACCTGCACCACTTCCAGCTGCCCCTATAGTTGCCGCTCCAGAACCTATAAATTTTGCCGCACTTAAAATTTCTGCTGCCATCTATCTTCTCTTCCCTTGGTTTAAATATTATCCGCACTGCCCGCAACATTATAATATCCTTGCCTTTAGTGAGATTTGAACCCACAACCTCTTACTTACAAGGTAAATGCTCTACCAATTGAGCTACAAAAGCTAAGCCATGAGGAAATGGCCCTCATGCCCTTACAATTCTATGTTGATAATTTTAATAACTTATTTTCCAAATAACCAATTAAAGGACTTAAAATTAAAAAATACGAAAAATAAAAAATTGACGCTATTTGCCCTATTAATATATAAGGGTCTTCTACTGGCTGACCCCCTATTCAAGTTAAAAGTAAAAAGTCCGCAACTAAAAATCAAAATAAAATTTTACTTAACGGTCTAAATGTTAGCCCCCTTAACCGACTTTTATGTAAAAGAGGTAAAAAAAATAAAACTAACAAACTCGCCACTAAAGCCACAACTCCCCCTAATTTATTAGGTATAGATCGTAATATGGCATAAGCAAATAAAAAATACCACTCAGGTTGAATATGCACAGGAGTTACTAATGGATTGGCTTGTCTAAAATTTTCCGGATCTCCTAATGTATACGGAAATAAAAACACAAAAACTGAAAGAATTATTGCTAATACAACTATCCCATATAAATCTTTTAATACATAATAATAATGAAACGGAATTTTATCAATATCCGATCGGACTCCAATAGGGTTACTAGATCCATCCTCATGTAATGCGATTAAATGTACTAAAGCCAACCCTGCTAATATAAAAGGAAGTAAATAATGAAGACTGTAAAATCTATTTAAAGTAGCATTAGAAACACTAAATCCCCCTCAAACCCATCTTACAACATCATCCCCTATATAAGGTATAGCTGATAAAAAATTAGTTATAACAGTAGCCGCTCAAAAAGACATTTGACCTCAAGGCAATACATAACCTATAAAAGCAGTTCCCATCATTAATATATACAATAATACCCCCACATTTCACACTATTTGTTTAGTATAACTACCATAATACATTCCTCGACCAATATGTATATAAACACATAAAAAAAACATTGATGCCCCATTAGCATGTAAATATCTTAATAAAAACCCATAATTAACATCCCGTGTAATATGAGCCACTGATTTAAAGGCTAAATCGATATCAGCACAATAATGCATGGCTAAAAAAATCCCTGTTATAATCTGAATAATCAAACAAATCCCCAATAAAGAACCAAAATTTCATAAATAACTTATATTTGAAGGAGAGGGAAGATCAACAAACATCCCATTTACTAATGATAAAACCGGATTTTCTTTTCTAAAAGACTTCGTCATTTTAGGAATAACAGGACTTGAACCTGCAAATACCTGATCCTAAATCAGATGTGTTTACCCCTTTCACCACACTCCTAAATTCTCTACAAATCAGAATCGAACTGATATAATTTTAGTTAACAGCCAAAAGCTTTCCCATTAAGCTATTGTAGAAAACCATTATTCTTAATTATTCCAACCAAACAGAAGATGCTGGAATCGAACCAACACTAAAAACTTTGAAGGCTATCGGTCTACCATTAACCTAATCTCCTTTTTAAACCTAGAGGTACAGGACTCGAACCCGTATATTTTAAGATCAAAACTTAATGCCTTACCAATTTGGCGAACCCCCAATGATGGGGTTTATGAACCCCATCAATACATAAATACAAAAAGAAATAATCAAACAACATCCACAAAATGTCAATATCAGGCTGCAGCTTCAAACCCTAAATGATGATGTCTAGTAAATTGATGATTTATTAGTCTACCCAAACACACTAATAAAAATGAACTACCAACTAATACATGCCCCCCATGAGCACCAGTTGTAACAAAAAAAGTCGAACCATACACTGAATCAGAAATTGTAAAAGGAGCCTCATAATACTCCATACCTTGTAATGCTGTGAATATTATTCCTAATGTCACCGTTAAAGCTAAACTTATAATAGCTTCTTTTCTCTTACCGCTAATTATAGCATGATGAGCCCAAGTAACTGTTGCCCCAGAACTTAATAAAACAGCAGTATTTAATAAAGGCACTGAAAAGGGATTTAAAGGATCTACTCCCCTTGGGGGTCAAACCGCCCCTATTTCTACAGCAGGAGCTAAACTACTATGAAAAAAAGCCCAAAAAAAAGAAAAAAATAAACAAACCTCCGAAATTATAAATAAAATCATCCCGTACTTTAACCCTTGCTTTACTATTAATGTATGATGTCCTTGATAAGTTGCCTCCCTAATTACATCTCGTCATCATACAATCATTGTAAATATTATTGTAACTAAACCTAAAATTAATACCCAACTTTGACTATAATGGAAATACATCACTCCCCCCGCCGTAGTAAAAAAAGCACCACATGCACCTATATATGGCCATGGGCTTGGTTCTACTAAATGATAAGGGTGATAAGTATGTTGCATCATTTATTCTCTCCTAAATATACCCAGCAGGATTTGAACCTACAACCTCTTACTTAGAAGGTAAATGCTCTACCAATTGAGCTATAGGGATAACCCGGCGGGGCCACGGTTAATGCAATGCTACTGTTTCTCCTAAATAAATAGCAGTAAGTAAACAAAATACATAAGCTTGAATAACAGCCACCGCCATTTCTAATAAAGTTATAAATATCATTATTAACATAGGAAAAAAACTTAAAACAACTAACCCATTAGACATTATATTAAAAGTAAACCCAGATATAATAGCAAACAATAAATGACCTGCTATTATATTAGCTGCCAATCGCACCCCCAATGAAATAGCACGAGCCACATAACTAATCGTTTCAATTATAACAAGAAAAGGGGCTAAAACTAATGGGGCACCCCCCGGCATTAAAATACTTAAAAAATCGATTTTTCAAGTAAGAAACCCTAACAAAGTTACCCCTATTATTATAGATAAAGATAATCCAAAAGTCACTATTATATGCGCGGTAGGAGTAAAAACATAAGGAAATAATCCTAAAATATTTAATAAAACTATAAATAAAAAAAGACATAAAACAAAAGGAAAATATTTTTGACCCGTTTTACCTAAATTATCATGAACAACAAAACGGATATTTAAATGTATTAACTCCATCACTGATTGTCATCTATTAGGTATTAACTTATCCCCTTTTAACAATAATCAAAAAATAGTAACTGCTAATCCCATCATCATTGAAGAGTTAGTAAAAGTTACTAATCAATCCCCCCAAAAGGCTTGTATTGTTATTAATCTCACAATATTAAATTGATCAAAATATGCTGCAAACATTACACATGAGATTTAAATATAATTTGAATCCTGTTGAAATAACGAACGTAAAATTAATACTTCAGTTCGTAATAAATCAGAACTTTGCACCTCTGGCCGAAATTGACCAGATATTTCCCTAATAGCCAACTGTTGTTGTAACTTAGGCAATATTATATTAACTAATAAAGAAAATAAAAAAAATAAAGTTACTAATGTTCATGTATATTGTGTTAAATAAGTTACTGTATCTAATTGTGGCATTTTGGTGTGATTGGAGTTGAACCAACCTCTTCTAAGTTAAAAGCCTAATACTCTACCTCATGAGTTACACACCACTATAATTTATTATATCCCCCTCCTTTAGTAGCTAAACGGGACCCCTTATTGGTTGGATCCCGATTGTGTTGCTACCCAATGTATATATTTATCCAATGAAACAGCTTCTATTACTATCGGCATAAAAGAATGATTTGCTCCACATATTTCTGAACATTGACCATAAAATATTCCCGGTCTTTTAATAAAAAAGCTTGTTTGATTTAATCGTCCTGGTACTGCATCTATTTTAACCGACAACGAAGGTACTGCAAATGAATGTAAAACATCCGCCCCTGTTACTAATACTCGCACTTGTGTTTGAATAGGTACTACTAACCGATTATCTACCTCTAATAATCTTAAGTCTCCACTATTTAAATCGGTAGTTGGTATCATATAAGAATCAAATTCTATTGTATCTGTTCCATAATCAGAATATTCATATGATCAATACCATTGGTGTCCTATAGCTTTAATAGTCAAGGCTGGGTCTATTACTTCATCCATTAAATATAATAATTTTAAAGAGGGGAATGCAATAAATACCAATATAACTGCTGGGATTAGAGTCCAAATAACTTCAATTAAAGTTCCATCTGTTAAATATCTGTGATAATGTTTAGTAGTTAAAGATCTTATTATTAATCACAATACAACAGTTATAATAAGAGTTAATATAAACATTATTTGGTCATGGAAAAATATAATTTCTTCCATAACTGGGCTTGCTGCATCTTGAAACCCCAATTGTCATGGTTCAGGAGCATCCCCATAAGCCAAATTTACATAACAATAATGTATCATATTTTCTCTCTTTTCAAATTTTTTATAACCCTAATTGTTCTATTTATCCAACCTTTAATTATTTCCCACTGGAGTTTACAGGCCTCGAACCCGCAACCTTAGACTTGCNAAGCCTCTGCTCTACCATATTAAGCTAAAACCCCCGGGGGCCTAAGGCACCCGATATAAATAAAGTTGTAAACACAATCATAATTAAAGCATAATTAAAAACCATCCCCGATTGTAAATTACTAATATTTTGAGTTAAATTTATAAAAACATTAGATATCCCCCTTGGTCCTATAATTTCTAATAATCCCCGGTCTATTACTCTATAAGTTATTAAATGACCAAATTTTCATATGTTTTTAACAATAAAATGGTTTATTATATAATTAAATTGTCAAGCAGAATTAAAAAAAGTATACACCGAGTGGTTTATATAAAGTCAAAAACCCTTTCGACTCCCCCACCAGGCCGGATAAACCAGAAAATAATTATAAACAACAAATGCCAACATCCCTCCAAATAAACTAAATAATAAAGGGATCATCTTTACAGAATTGGTTACAACTGGACCCATTACATTAGATAAAACTATCTCTTTCCCCAAATACCCAACAAAAATGCTACCAAAAGCCAATAAAACCAAAGGAATAGTTATATTTAAAGAAGGTTCATGAACACCCATAAGTATCTCTCTTTTCGAATTGGTATTTGTTATAAATGTTAAATATATCAACCTTATAGAATAAAAAGCCGTTAATAAAGCCGAAAAACTCCCTAATCAGTAAGCAAAAGCTATATAATACCTATCATAAGTTAACTCCAATATTAAATCTTTTGAATAAAACCCCGTTAAATAAGGAAATCCCATTAATGACAATGAACCAATTAAAATCATAGTGTAAGTAAAAGGGATAGATTTAATTAATCCCCCCATTTTCCTCATATCCTGCTCATCACTTACAGCATGGATAACCGATCCCGCACTTAAAAACAACAACGCTTTAAAAAATGCATGATTCATTAAATGAAATAAACTTGTGGAATAATTAGAAATTCCACAAACCATTACCATATATCCCAATTGACTACATGTTGAATAAGCTACAACTTTTTTTAAATCGTTCTGTACAACCCCAGTTGTAGCAGCAAAAAAAGCAGTTAAAGCCCCTAAAATCGTAACAATTGTTAAAGCTAAAGGAGACCCTTCAAAAAGAGGCCCTGACCTAATTATTAAAAATACCCCCGCAGTTACCATTGTAGCNGCATGTATTAAAGCCGACACTGGAGTAGGCCCTTCCATAGCATCAGGCAGTCAAGTATGTAACCCTAGTTGTGCTGATTTACCTACCGCCCCTATAAACAATAATATACAAATTATTGTTATATTTTCTTCTTTAGCCACCGGGCTAACTAACAAACTATATATAGTTGAAAAATCTAAAGAACCAAATTCTTGAAATATCATTAACATTGCCAAAACTAATCCTATATCCCCCACTCTATTAATTAACATAGCCTTTATTGCCGCCTTATTAGCTTTTATTCTAGTTAATCAAAAATTAATTAAAAGATAAGAACATAAACCGACCCCTTCTCAACCTATAAATAATTGAACATAATTATCACTTGTCACTAATACAATCATTAAAAAAGTAAACAAAGATAAATAAGACATAAATCGAGGAATATGAGGATCCCCCGACATATATCCTATAGAATAAATATGTACTAAAGCAGATACACTAGTTATAACTATTAACATAATAGATGTTAAACTATCAAATTGTAAACCAAAATAAGTAGTTAATAATTCTGAATCAAACCACTTCCATAACTTTATATATGTAGCAGATGAATTTAAAGCAACCTCATAAAATATACAACAAGATATAACTACACTAATTACTATACAACTAGAAGTTAATATTCCTGCCCCCTTCGTTCCTATTTTTCTTCCGAATAGTCCAGATATTATTGCACTCAATAAAGGGAAGAATAAAACTAATATATACATCAGCAGACATCCACAAAATAACTTGTGTATATTTAATATAAACTTATTGTAGCATCATGCGTTATTTGAAGTAAAAAATTAGGGGAAATCATTAAAAATAAAATAATAAAAAAAGTGAATCCTATCAATAAAGATTTACTTAAATCCACCCTTTTTTCTCTATTTAACACTTTCTGCCAAACTAATATAGACCCCCCTAATGGTCCATCTGTTTGAAAATATATTATTTGAACAAGCCTTACATAATATACCCCTGCTACCACCGAACTAATAACCGCCACTATACATATTAAATAATACCCACTNGACACCCCAGATAATAATATTAACCATTTACTTAAAAACCCAGCCAAAGGAGGTACACCAGCAATAGATAAAAAAGTTAAAGCCAACGTCCCGGCTATTACAGGATTATCCCTCGATAAAGAGCTAAACTCCACTATTAAACTTCATCGAGAAGCTACAGCTAATATTATAGAAAATCCACAAATAGACATAATTACATATATAATTATATAAATCAAACTAGCTTGAATACTTTCAAAAGTTCCTATAGCCACGCCAAACAAAATAAAACCCATATGCCCTATTCCACTATAAGCTAATAAACGTTTAATTTTTGTTTGATTCAATGCCCCTATTCCTCCATAAATAATAGATAATACAGCACACACTAACACTACATTAGTTACTGGCCCTATTTGAACTAAAATAGAAAAGACACCTACTTTAGGAATTGTAGCTAACAACGCGGTAGTCGTTGTGGGGGCACCATCGTACACATCGGGAGCTCACATATGAAAAGGAGCAGCAGACAATTTAAATAATAAAGAAACAGTTATCAAAATTTTACCGATATCCCCACTTAACACTGAATTTATACCCTGAATACTTGTTTCCCCCGCAAATCCATATAATAAAGCACAACCAAATAAAAATAAACCTGAAGAAACAGCCCCTAATACAAAATATTTTAACCCAGCTTCTGTACTATATGTACTATCTCTTTTTAACGCCGCCAAAATAAACAATGATAATGTTTGAAGTTCTATCGCCAAATAAACTGAAAGTCAATTGACAGACGAAACTAACAATAATGAACTTAATCCCACCATTAATATCAAACCCGGCGCCACATTTCCACTCATTAATAACAGAGAAACTGAACCAATTATTATAATTATCTTCAATATTAATATTCAACTATTAACCATCAATAGCCCATTTGACCCTATTAAAATTCCCCAGGCATCCGGTAAACACATTGTTATTACACCTATTACAAGTAACATACCTACCGACCATTTTAGTATAGGACTATAAATACCATAAAAAACTAAACTTAATACCGCAATACTCAATAATACCTCTGGATTTATTATTATATTAAAAATTTCATACATTTCCATTTTTAAATACTACATAATATTCTTTATAATATAGAGGTAGGACTCGAACCTACATCCCCAGATAATGAGTCTAGTAACTAACCTTTAGTTTACTCTACAATAAAACACATAAGCTGAATTGGAATTGAACCAATTACCTTGTAGTTATGAGCCACATGCTTTACCACATAAGCTATCAGCTTAAACCCCCACATTTTATAGTAAGAGAGAGATTCGAACTCTCGACAGGTAAAAACCCCCTCCGTTTACAGCGGAACGCATTACCACTCTGCCATCTCNCTTATCGGACTCCTTCGGTAAAATTGGAATTGAACCAATATCCTCAGTCTTATCAAGACTGCGCTCCGCCAGATTAAGCTATATACCGATTTTATATTCTGTCATAACAACCTTACCACTGATGAGACTTGAACTCATATGGCCTTACCGCCAAATTTTAAATCTGGTGTGTCTACCTTTTCCACCACAGTGGCTATCGGGTTTATCCGGAACCAAGAATTAAAAAGGAGGTAGCCCATTAAACCCTATAAGGGCCCCAGATACTAAAACCACAAACGCTAAACTTAAAGGTAAATAGGATTTTCATAATAAAGCCATTAATTGATCGTACCTTATTCTTGGAAAAGAAGCTCTTATTCAAATAAATAAAAATATAATAATAGCTATTTTTATTCCAAATCACATAAAACCTAAACTTCCCCCCAAAAACAATATTACCCCAAAAGCAGACATTAAAATTATATTAGCATATTCCGCTAAAAAAAACAAAGCAAAAGACATACTAGAGTACTCGACATTAAACCCAGAGACTAATTCAGACTCCCCCTCTGTTAAATCAAACGGGACTCTATTAGTTTCTGCAAGAGCAGACACAAAAAACATCATCGCTGCAGGGAACAATGGGAAAAAAAACCAGATATTTTTTTGAGCTAACACTATTTCAGTTAAATTTAAAGACCCCACACATAAAACAACAGAAATAATTATTAATCCTATAGACACTTCATAACTTATCATTTGAGCCGCTGCCCTAATCGCTCCTAAAAATGCATACTTAGAATTACTTGACCACCCAGACATTAAAACAGCATAAACACTAATAGAAGATACTGCAAATATATATAAAATACCTATCCCTAAATCACTTAATACTATGCCTTCTCCATAAGGTATTACCCCCCAAGCAACAAATGCCAAAGTCAACGATAAAATCGGCGCCATTATATATATAAACAAATTAGCATGATTTGGTATAATTATTTCTTTAGTAAATAATTTTAATCCATCAGCAATAGGTTGTAATAATCCATATCACCCCACTATATTTGGCCCTTTCCTACATTGAATATAACCTAAAACCTTTCGTTCTGCCAATGTTAAATATGCAATAGAAATAAGTAATGGCACTAAAATAGCTAAAATTTTAATAACAATAATTACCATGTTTTCTCTCCCAAAGGGGGCTATTTTAAACAATATGCGTTAATAGGAATCGAACCTATACTAAGAAGTTTTGCAAACCACTGCAATACCTATTATGCTATAACGCCCAAGATTAACGGGGATTGAACCCGTACCCATCATGTGACAAACGATAGTTCTACCTAATTAAACTATAATCTCATAATCCAGGAAAGAGTGGGATTTGAACCCACGAAACCCTAAAGATTGATTGTTTTCAAGACAACTGCATTAAACCGCTCTGCCACCTTTCCCAAGCGCATCAAAAATAATAAAGGTAAGCTACAAACTTACATAATATACTTACTTGTATATTGCATTTCCCCCTATGCTACTTTATTAAAAGAACAATCTAATTGATTGTTCCTGCGTAAACAAAAGGTAATTCATTATAAGTATGATGAGCAGGTGGAGATGGTTGTGCCCATTCTAAAGATGGATAATGACCACTATCTTCCACTCATCCTACAAAAGGTATTTCTCGAGCGTAAGCATCATATACGATATAAATAAACCATACTACCGCTACAATTGATATTACTGATCCCATAGAGCTTATTTGATTTCATCCTGCAAAACTATCATGGTAATCAGAATACCGCCGAGGTAAACCAGCTAATCCTAAAAAGTGTTGAGGGAAGAAAGTTAAATTTACACCGATAAACATTAATCAAAAGTGAATTTTTCCATAAACCTCATTATAGCAATATCCAGATATTTTACCAAATCAATAATAAAACCCCCCAAATATAGCAAATACTGCACCCATTGATAAAACATAATGAAAATGAGCCACAACATAATAAGTATCATGTAATACAACGTCTAAAGAACTATTAGCTAGGACAATCCCAGTTAATCCTCCTATTGTAAATAAAAAAACAAACCCTACGGCTCAAAGCATTGGTGTATCTAATCTTAATGAACCACCAAATATAGTAGCCACTCAACTAAATATTTTAATTCCTGTCGGAACTGCTATTATCATAGTTGCAGCTGTAAAATATGCTCTAGTATCTACATCCATCCCTACTGTAAACATATGATGTGCTCAAACAATAAATCCTAATATTCCAATAGACACCATTGCATAAACCATTCCTAAATAACCAAATATTTGTTTTTTAGCCGCAAATGTAGGAATAATTTGAGAAATCATTCCAAATCCAGGTAAAATTAATATATAAACTTCCGGATGCCCAAAAAACCAAAATAAATGTTGATATAATATAGGATCCCCCCCACCGGCTGGATCAAAAAAAGTAGTATTAAAATTTCTATCTGTTAAAAGCATTGTTATTGCCCCCGCTAATACCGGCAATGACAATAATAATAAAAAAGCAGTTACTAAAACAGATCAGACAAATAATGGAATTCTATCCATAGTCATACCAGGAGCCCTCATATTAAAAATAGTTGTAATAAAATTCATTGCTCCCAATATAGAAGATATCCCTGCTAAATGAAGACTAAATATCGCCATATCAACAGACCCACCAGAATGTGTTTGAATACTAGATAATGGCGGATACACCGTCCATCCCGTTCCAGCCCCTTGTTCTACAAAAGCAGAACCTAATAATAAAGTTAAGGCAGGAGGTAATAATCAAAAACTAATATTATTTAATCTAGGGAATGCCATGTCAGGTGCACCAATATATAAAGGAACTAATCAATTTCCAAAACCCCCTATCATTACTGGCATAACTAAGAAAAATATCATTACAAAGGCATGAGCAGTCACTATAACATTATATAAATGATCATCCCCTAACATCGCCCCTGGGGCAGATAATTCTAATCTTATAAGCATACTAAATGCTGTACCAATCATCCCCCCAAAAGCCCCAAACAATAAATAAAGTGTCCCAATATCTTTATGATTTGTAGAAAATAATCAACGACTTAAATATAAACTCATTAGATCTCTCTTTAAACCTACGTTTGGTCATTCTATTTTATCAAACTTTTAATCATTTCAAACCCCCCATTAATTACAACTTCTAACCCCGTAAAAGATTTAATGACTTAACTGCTATTGTACCCCGTACTCGATAATATGCCACTAATATTGCTAAACCTATTGCAGATTCTGCAGCAGCTACTGTCAAAACCATTATAGTAAAAATTTGTCCTATTAAATTATCAATAATTACTGAAAATAATGCCATCGTAAATGAAATAGCTAATAACATTAATTCTATAGACATTAACATTATGATAAGATTACTTCTATTCAAAACTATTCCTAATATACCTAATATAAATAATATTATTCCTACTGTTAAATACTCATAATACATTTAAATGCCCGAAGGGACTTGAACCCCTATTCTCTATTCCGAAGACAGATATTTTACCTTTAAATTACAAGCACCTAAGAGATTAATCCCTTAATATTACTCCATCCCACCAAAAAAATTAGTATATAAAACCTTAGTAATCTTTAACTTAAAGCGCACATGCGCTGGTGCACACAGATCCTATCAACGTTTTATTCTCAAACGGTTTTTAGAAACATAGATTAATATTTAACTTCTCACTTGAGATGCTTGCAGTGATTATTTTTATTATCGTAGCTACCCAACAACAATTAATGCAATTGGTTCACCAGAGGATAACTATTATTCGGTCCTTTCGTACTAGAATATAGTTATATCTAATGTTTCTTAATCAAATTGTAGATAGAAACCGACCTGGCTCACGCCGGTCTGAACTCAAATCATGTACGGTTTTAATGGACGAACAGTCCAACCCTTAGAAGCCGCTGCACCTCTAGGAAACCGCAATTCAACATCGAGGTCGCAAACATCGTCGTCGATATGAACTCTCGAACAATATTACGCTGTTATCCCTATGGTAACTTTTATTCGTTGCTCGTTAACTATACCACCTTAAATTAACGGGTCAATACAACCCACAAGCCCTTCCCGTGTCAGCTCGGTAAGTCCTCCTTGCTGTCAGGCTTTAAACTTTATTCTATTATATTATTCACCTTATGTACACCTTCGTTACTTTTTAGAAGGCAGTCGCCCCAACCAAACTGTCTGACTTACATCTTTTAATCTAACCATCCGATTTTAGTTCTTTTTAATATTAAAGAGTGGTTTTTCATTTACCCTGCTAAACACAGACTTCCCACATAATCTACACAATTAATTAAAAAAGAACAATATAAGCCTCCAGTAAAGCTCAATAGGGTCTTCTCGTCTAACAATTTGAATGTAGCATCTTCACTACAAATTCAATTTCACTGGTTTTTATCTTGAGACAGTGGGGCATTCGTTAAGCCATTCATACTTGCCAACAATTAATTGGCTATTGATTGCGCTACATTATCACGGTCAGTTTTACCGCGGCCATTTAATTGTCCTTAACCAAATTAACTTATTTTATTACTTGGGTTTAAATACAATCATTGGGCAGGCATCACCTCCAATACTTCAAGCCCCCTGGCTCTTTGCTGGAAGCTATGTTTTTGGTAAACAGTNGACACCCCCTCTTTTCTGAGGCCAAGATACACCTTAGCAGCCACCCAAGACTACCCTACCTTCATCCCAACTCCCTTTCTCGCGAACTTACAGAGACATTTTGCCGAGTTCCTTAAAATAAATTATACCATCACTTTTAAGCCCACTTGTGTTAGTTTTAGTACNGCCTTTTTAAAATAAATGCTTCCTTGCGCCTTAGTCACTATTTATTTAATATCCCATCGACTTCAAGCCACTAAGGGGCTGTATAACCCAATTCAGATTATCTTGTAATTGGAAACCTTAGGCCATGAGCAGTGCTTCTCACACTGTTTTGTTACTTATGTTCGCATTATCACTACTGATATTGGCTTTCGCTATCTAAAATACCTATCTGCCTACTTACAGTACGTTCTGCTACTACTATAAATTCAGAGTTTCGATACGCATTAAAATCTATAACTTAAGCCACCTAAATTTTTGAAGTTTAAAAATTTATTGAGTGAACTATTACGTAATCTTTCAAAGATGGCTGGTTTAAAGCCTACTTTCTCATTGGCTTTATTTTAAACACTTTTATAAGCTTAAATCTCCTTTTACCCTTAGATTATTTTGATGATCTTAACTTCTGATCTTGGTTATTCCCCTTTTGACAATTAACCTTTTCGCCCATTGTCTGTCTATCATAATTACTTCCCACACATTCATAGTTTGGTTAAATTTAGTAAACCTAAGCCCCTAAACCCATTCAGTGCTTTACCGTGTAAGAATATCATTATGACGCACTACTTCAATAGTTTTCGCAGAAAACCAGCTATCACCAAGTTCGATTGGCTTTTTACCCCTAACCACAGATCATCCGAGAATTTNGCCACATTCACCGGTTCGCTCCTCCATCCACCTACTCGGTAGACTTCAAACTGTCCATGGCTAGATCACTTAGTTTCGGGTTCTATTTGACTAACGCTCTATTAAAACTCGCTTTCGCTTCACCTACGTCTATCAACTTAAGTTTGCCAAATATTTATCTGGCGAACCCATTATACAAAAGGTACGACGATTTCGTCTGCTTGTAAGTTAACAAATTTCAGGTTCTATTTCACTANCATCTCTTTCAACTTTCCTTCACAGTACTAATTAACTATAGGTATGTTATTATTATTTAGTTTTAGATATGTGGTATACCTCTCTTCAAATAATTTTACTCTTGGTTACCCCTCGACCGATTAATCTACAGGCCTGACACCCTCTTCGGTTTTGGATTTACCGATCTCTTACATCTATATCCGCTTTCGCTCGCCACTACTAACGGAATCTCGCTTGATTTCTTTTTTCTCCTGGTACTAAGATGTTTCAATTCCCAGGGTATTCAAGAGACAGACGCCCCTTTATGGTTTCCCTTTAGGAAATTCAGCTTTCATCGTATCTCCTTGCCGATTTCGTTATTAATACCGTCCTTAAATATAACATCCTAGTCCTCCATTTGTTACCCATTTATACTAATTATTA